GGCAATTTGCCGAAGAAAAAACTGCTCGGATAAAGGGTAGAATTAATACAGATCAAACTAACGGTATTAAGCATAACGGACATTTTGTTCTTTGAGATAATTGCATTTTGATTGAGTTTTTGATATAAGTAAAAAGGAAGAAAGTCAGTAAAGTAGACAAAAAATCCTTCTTTTTTTTTGAATCCACCCAACCAAAAATCCTCCAATTCTCAAAGGAGAATAGAAGAAATCATACTTTCATACAATATCTTAATTGAATTCTATGTAATGATCAATAAATTAAGTTGAATTTTATATCTATATGTATCAAAATCCCAGTACCAATCTATTCAATAGATATATAGGATATTTGTACTAGAGTTGACAAACAACCAATACCAATATTATTGTTTCTTGGCGTAGATTAGAAATTCAAATGGGGCGTGGCCAAGCGGTAAGGCAACGGGTTTTGGTCCCGCTATTCGGAGGTTCGAATCCTTCCGTCCCAGCGTATATCCGTTTTTTATGTTCCATTATTCCCATTTTTATGTTTCATTATTTCCATATAAAGAAGTCGGGGGTGGTTAGGAGTCAATCCATATTAATTTAAATATCTGTGTCTGTTTGAATCTCATTAACAAATGATTAAGTTCCATATCATTATCATATAGAAATATGTGATAGAGACAATAAATGTATGTTTTTTCTTTAAATCTCGTTTTATTTAGGTATTTTGCGTTTGGATCTAATTTTAAATTGGGAATCTATGTAACGATTGAGGCAGGGGGGGGTTATTCTATGCTTTGTTATTCATTTTATGATAAGAGTCGATTATTGAAATATTACCCAACCCCATTTTAAACAAAATACATATCAATCATTTCCTCATTTTATATGAGGAAATGTTTAGTTTATAAAGTATGTGTAGTTTTATTTCAATGACAAGAATTTTTTGGTTTTTGTAAATTTGTAATCCTTTCATTATTTAATTTCAAATTTAAACTGACCGTATTTTTTTATTTTGATTTTCGTAGTCAGAGTCTATGTAGAGCAGAACCGATGACTATTCATGATTCCATGATTGAATCAATTCCATACCGGTTCCAAATTAGAGGAATGTTATGGTAAAACTTCGTTTGAAACGATGTGGTAGAAAGCAACGTGCGACTTGAAGGACACGGTCCGTTGTGGATTAAAAACCCACCACTTTCCATTTGTCTAGGAATGAGGGTGCTCTTGGCTCGACATTGTTTGTTCTGTTACACTTGAACCCAACATTTTTTGTTGGGTTGTAAATAGTCTACGGTGGAGCTCGGGTAGAAGGGGTTAATCCATTTCTGGGGGAAAAGGATCTAGGGTTAATGCCAATTAATTGGAACAACTTCGTAAATATATCTTCTATATATATAAATTATAAATAGAAAGGATCCGATTTGTCCAAGTTTCCAATTCAAAAGCAAAACTTGGTCGGATTGATCAAACTTTTTTGATTCAAGGTGCATCACGCGGGAATTAACTGCCCGTACGATTCTTTGCTAGAAATAACTCAAAAGGGGTATGTTGCTGCCATTTTGAAAGAATTAAGAAGCGCCGAGGTAATGTCTAAACCCAATGATTTAAAATTAAGGATTAAAGTATCTACGAACAAGGAAATACCCTTTACAATTCTCCCGAGAGTTTCACTAACGGGATCAGACTAACAGAAGGGGGTAAAGACTACTCAATAAATAAAATGGACTCAAAATTTTTCCTTTGAACTATTTGAAGAGTTATCCAACTTGAGTTATGAGTACGGATGGTTTCTTTCTTCTCAGGAAGAAAGAAAAGACTGAAATCGAAATCATAGTCTAATTGATTTTTTAGGCCTATATTGTCATTTAATTTATTAGAATTGCATACATAGACAAAACTTCGAATCAAATAATTTTTTCTCGAGCCGTATGAGGAGAAAACCTCTTATACGGTTCTAGGGGGGGTGTTATTTATCTACATCTATCCCAATGAGCCATCTATCGAATCGTTGCAATTGATGTTCGATCCCGAAGAGAAGGAAAAGATCTTAGAAAAGTGGGTTTTTATGATCCAATAAAAAATCAAACTTATTTAAATGTTCCTGTTATTCTATATTTCCTTGAAAGGGGTGCTCAACCTACAGGAACGGTTCATAATCTTTTAAAGAAAGCGGGACTTTTTAAGGAACTTCCGTCTAATCAAATGAAATTCAATTAAAGAAATACCATGTCATATGGGGGGGTCGCAGCTTGTATATAACTTTGTATAATTTTTCTCTGATTTGTTTTTTTGACCCCCCTTTTTTTTTCTGCTGTATTGGTATTTATTTATCATTGTTTCCGTCGAATACGATGGCCTAGAACAACAAAACTTGAGTTTATTGATCTTATTTATTATCAAACCAATTCGGACATTTCCTTCATCAATTGTGTGGTTTTCGTTGTAACTCGATTAACCAACAAGGAATCCACTTTGCTTATTCCACTTAGATTGATGAAATACATTGAAA